GTAGGGGGTTTGCTTTGTAATTTCTTTGTGATTTGTGGTCATGGTTTCTATTTTTGTTTGTTTTTTGATGGCATGATGGAGTGGATTGTAGAGGGAAAGTTGTTTTGTGTGTTTTGTTTTAGAARATATDGWGAAATGGTTTAATTTTTTAACAAAAAAAACAAAAAATGTCAAGATAAAAAAAAAAGGATGCGTAAAACACGATTTAAACGACAATTCCTAGTAAATGAATTAATAATTTTTATGTCCGGCAACCATTACACTATCTGTTGTCTAGAGGTAGGTAGCGCGCCCTCCATGAATGGGGTCAAAGTGCATCAGTGCTAAGTTTGAGACGACCTTATCCGTAAACCATGACATTCTGGGTGTTAGGGGATTCATATGCGCGGCGGTCATGTGATGGACATGTCAAGAGGAAGATAACACCTGCTCTGCACTTGAAGGGCTTATTGAAGAGACGCTAAGAAAAAACAAGTGTAAGAGGTCGGTATGCCGAAATGATGAGAGTAGGGAGGAGTATTCAACCGACCACTTGTATCAGTGAAGAGCAAGGAGGAGGGAAGGGTGGAGGTATGTTCCTGAAGTTACAACCAATAGCGCAAAAGAGCAAGTTTATTAGATGTATGCGCTTGCAGGGCAATAACGTAATTCACCTCTGGCGTTGAGTAGTTCGGTTCTCGTGAGAAGCGCGATCAATAGATAACCATGTTCTCTGGCTTGGGAGTGCTTGAAGGCTGTTGGCGGACAATCCTATTTAGGAGGTGGGCGAATTCAGTTGACCTAGAGCATTCAAAGGTGTGCTGGGACATTCCTCGTTTCCTAGGTTGGAGGGTATGTATAGTAGGTAAGTCTCTGGGTGTATGGGTAATGCTTGCTGCTCGGCTGTAGGCAGGGACACTTGGGCTGTATGGTACCTGAAACAAGAATGTGCCTGGAGGGGGTATTGGCCGAATGAGGTCCGTTTTGGAGATAATGTTTGGGCTTTTTGTGGAGAGGCATAGCGTATGATGTGGGGTGTCCTACATTTCATGGACTGTCTGATGTGGCAAAGAGTGTGATGCATATTGTACATACCCTTAAAGCATAAATAAAAATATGCTGGGGGGGGAAGGGGGGGGTCCGGATCTAGGAGTTCTCGTAGTTAAATTTTTTAACGGTGGTTTTTCAGGCCATAGATCTCGGAGAAAGGCCGAGCGGGAATTATGATAGAATTTGTTTTGTTTTTAGGGGTGTGTTTTGCTTTAGGTAGTTTAGCAGTTGCATCCAACCCGTCTCCTTATTATGGGGTGTTAGGATTGGTGGTAGCTGCTGTTGCGGGATGTGGTTGATTAGTGAGTTTGGGGGTTTCTTTCGTGTCTCTGGTGCTTGTGATGGTTTATTTAGGAGGGATGTTGGTGGTGTTTGTTTATTCGGTTTCGTTAGCAGCAGATCCATATCCTGAGTCTTGAGTGAGTTGAGGGGTTGTTGGTTATGGGTTTGGAATGGGGTTGGTTGTATTGGTAGGTCTTGTTATAGGGGGTATGTTAGGGTTGTTAGTGGGGGAAGGTACGGTTAATAGTGGGGGGTTATTGTCGGTTCGGTCAGATTTTAGTGGGGTAGCTGTTCTTTATTCAGAGGGTGTAGGTTTACTTTTAATTGGTGGGTGAGGTTTGTTGTTGACTTTGTTTGTGGTTTTAGAGCTTGTGCGGGGGTTATCTCGGGGGGCGATTCGGGCTGTTTAGGGGAGGATCAGGGAGTAGTTTAAGTTAAAGCGCCAGCTTTGGGAGTTGGTGATGAAGGTTTAATTCCTTTCTCCTTGATGATGGGTTATGGGGAACTCTAAGAAGGGGTTTAGTCTTCAATCTTTGGCTTACAAGACCAATGTTTTTATAAACTATTAGAGTTGATTAGAGTTTTAGGAGTTTGTTTTCTAGTATGGCTGCGATGGGGAATAGGACTAGGATGATTGTGAAGTATGAGAGTGAGGCTAGTTGTCCGATGATGATGAATGGATGTTCTACTGGTTGGCTGCCTACTCATGTAAGGATGAGGACGTTTGCGACTAGGGCTCAGAATAGGATTTGTGAAATAGGACGGAAAGTTATTGATCGTAGTTTTGATGTGTGGAGTAGGGGTATTAGGAATAGTACGAGGATTGAGGCGGCTAGGGCTAGTACACCTCCTAGTTTGTTTGGGATAGATCGTAGGATGGCGTAAGCGAATAGGAAGTATCATTCGGGTTTGATGTGAGGAGGGGTTACTAGGGGGTTAGCTGGTGTAAAGTTTTCTGGGTCTCCTAGGAGGTTTGGGGAGAATAGGGCTAGGGAGACGAGTAAAGAGATTATTAGTGCGAAGCCTAGGATATCTTTTACTGTGTAGTATGGGTGGAATGGGATTTTGTCGCAGTCTGAGGGAACTCCTGTTGGGTTGTTAGATCCTGTTTCGTGTAGGAAAGTTAGGTGGACTAGTGTGAGGCCAACGATGAGGAATGGGAGTAGGAAGTGAAGGGCGAAGAAGCGGGTTAATGTAGGGTTGTCTACGGAGAATCCCCCTCAGGCTCATTCTACTAGTGTTTGTCCAATGTATGGGATTGCTGAGAATAGGTTTGTAATTACTGTAGCTCCTCAGAATGACATTTGGCCTCATGGTAGGACGTAGCCTACAAAGGCAGTTGCTATGAGGGTTAGTAGGAGGATAACTCCGATGTTTCAGGTTTCTTTGTTTAGGTATGAGCCGTAGTAGATTCCTCGGCCGATATGTAGGTAGATGCAGATGAAGAAGAATGAGGCTCCGTTTGCGTGGAGGTTGCGGATTAGTCAGCCGAATTGGACGTCACGGCATATGTGGGTTACAGAGGAGAAAGCTAGGTTGGTATCTGCTGTGTAATGGGTGGCTAGCAGAAGACCTGTAACGATTTGGGTAATTAGGCAAATGCCCAGTAGAGACCCGAAGTTTCATCATGTTGAGATGTTTGGTGGTGTGGGGAGGTCAATTAGGGCGTTGTTGATGACTTTGAGGATTTGGTGGTTTTTACGAAGATTGAGGGCCATTAATTGGTTCTGTGTATGGATATGAGGATAATGATGATGGATAGGGCGAATGCTCCTAGGTAGGCTTTGATTAGGCCTGAGTGGAAGGAGGTAGCGGCTTTGGCTGCTTCTAGTTGTAGGTTGGCTAGTCCTTTTGGGCCTAGGATTTTGTATCAGGATAGGTCGATTAGGTGTAGGGCAATGTTTTGTCCTCCGCTGAGGAAGTTGGATGTAGTGAAGCGGTGGGTTAGTGGGTTAAAGTAACCTAGGGATGTAGAGAAGTTTGAGAAGGCGGTTTGTTTTGTGAGGATGAGGGTTTGGGCTATTTTTGAGATTTCTAGGGCTAAAGCAATTCCTAGGGCGGTTACTATCAGGGCTGTTATTTTGATGGATAGGGGTATGGTTATTGTGGGGGTTTTTGTGGGGATAATGAATGAAGTAATGAGGAATCCTGCTAGGATGCTTCCTAATGCTAGTCGAGTGATGGGTGAGGTCACTGCGGGGTCGTTTTCATTTATTGGGGTTAGAGGAGAAATTCGAACGAAGCCGGTCTGTACTAGTACGGTTATGCGAATTGTGTATACTGCCGTGAATGATGTGGCTAGAAGGGTTAGTAGTAGGGCTCAGGTATTTAGGTAGGATGTATTTAGGCTTTCAATGATTTGGTCTTTTGAGTAGAATCCTGCTAGGAATGGTGTTCCTATTAGGGCTAGGTTACCGATAGTAAGGCATGAAGTGGTTGTGGGTATTATTTTTTGTAGTCCTCCTATTTTTCGAATGTCCTGTTCACCGTTTAGATTATGGATGATGGATCCTGAGCATAGGAAGAGTATGGCTTTGAAAAATGCATGGGTTGAGATGTGAAGGAAGGCTAGTTCAGGGAGGTTAAGTCCGATTGTGACTATTATTAGGCCTAATTGGCTTGAAGTGGAGAAGGCAATGATTTTTTTAATATCGTTTTGGGTGAGGGCGCATGTGGCTGCGAATAGGGTGGATAGGGCTCCTAGGCATAGGCATAGGGTGAGGGCAGTTTGGTTGTTGTTGAATAGGGGGTGGGTTCGGATGAGTAGGAAGATTCCGGCTACTACTATTGTGCTGGAATGGAGTAGGGCGGAGACGGGGGTGGGTCCTTCTATGGCGGCGGGTAGTCATGGGTGAAGGCCGAATTGGGCTGATTTGCCGGTTGCGGCTAGAATGAGTCCTAATAGGGGTAGTGTTGGAGTTTGTGATGGGGAGGGGAGTTGTTGAATTTCTCAGGTGTTTATGGCTGAGGCTAGTCATGCTATGCAGAGGATGAGGCCAATGTCTCCGACTCGGTTATATAGGACAGCTTGTAGGGCGGCGGTGTTGGCTTCTGCTCGGCCATGTCATCAGCTGATTAGGAGGAAGGATATGATTCCTACTCCTTCTCAGCCGATAAATAGGATGAATAGATTGTTAGCGATGATTAGAATGAGTATTGCTATTAGGAAGAATAGTAGGTAGGTGAAGAATTTTGTGATATGGGGGTCTGAAGCTATGTATCATGTTGCAAATTGTAGGATGGATCATGAAACGAATAGTGCGATGGGGAAGAAGGTGAGTGAGTAGAAGTCTATTTTTAGGCTAATAGGGATTTTGAAGTTTATGATGAATTTTCATTCTCATAGGGAGATGAGGCTTTCTGTCCCTGAGTAGATGTGGATAGTTATGGGGACTAGGCTGATTAGGAAGGATGCTTTAACTGTGTTTGTGATGGTGTTAGGGGTGTTTTTGAGGTTGGGGGATAGGAGGGGGAGTAGAATGGGTGTGGAGAGGGTTGTTAGGGTTAATAGTATGAATGTGTTTAGGACTAGTGATAGGTCCATTACTTTCACTTGGATTTGCACCAAGATGAGTGGCTCCTAAGACCATTGGATTACTATTATCCTTTGAAAGTAAGGAGACTGAGGTTTTATACTCAGATKCAAGAGTTAGCAGTTCTYGYTGGTTTGACCTCCCCTCGGCAGGTAAGAAGRGTTTAACTTCTGTTTTTAGAATCACAGTCTAATGTTTTGATTAAACTATACTTGCATATAGGGATACCAGAGATTAGTTCGGGTTTGAGAATGAGGAGAAGTATTGGGATTATGTGTAGGGCTATGAGGAGATGTTCTCGGGTAGTGGAGTTTTGGATTGAGGTGATGTGGGATGGGAGTGTACCTCGTTGTGTCATTATGAGTATGTACAGGGTGTAAGAAGCAGTAAGTAAGATTGCTGTTCCTGTTAGGATGAGTGTAAAGGCAGATCAGTTGAATAGTGCGATGACAATGGTTAGTTCTGCTATGAGGTTTGTTGTTGGGGGGAGGGCTATGTTTGTTAGGTTTGCTAGGAGTCATCAGATGGCTATTAGTGGTAGTAGGGGTTGGAGTCCTCGTGTGAGGAGGAGGATTCGGCTATGAGTTCGTTCGTAGTTGGTGTTGGCTAGGCAGAATAGTATTGATGAGGTTAGGCCATGTGAAATTATTAGGATTATTGCTCCTGAGAATGCTCATTGGGTTTGGATTATGGTTGCTGCTACAACTAGTCCTATGTGGCTGACAGATGAGTAGGCAATTAGTGATTTTAAATCGATTTGTCGTAGGCAGATGGCGCTGGTTATTAGTGCTCCTCACAGGGCTAGGGTGATGAAGGGGTAGTGTAAGTTGTTTGATGCTGGGTTTACTAGGATTGTGATTCGTATGATGCCGTATCCCCCTAGTTTGAGGAGAAGGGCGGCTAGTAGTATGGAGCCGGCGATTGGAGCTTCTACGTGGGCTTTAGGAAGTCATAGGTGTAGGCCGTATAGGGGGGCTTTAACTATGAAGGCAAGGAGTAGGGCTAGGCTTGCAATTAGTCCAGATCAGGAGGAGTTTAATGTGGGGTGTGATAGTTTTAGTATAGGGAGGTAGAGTGTGCCGATTTGGTTTTGTAGGTGTAGGATGGCGATTAGCAGGGGGAGTGAGCTGGCTAGGGTGTAGAATAGGAGGTAGATTCCGGCATTTAGTCGTTCTGGTTGGTTTCCTCATCGTGTAATGAGAATAAGGGTGGGAATTAGGGTTGCTTCGAATGCGATGTAGAAAAGTATTAGTTCGGAGGCTGAGAAGGCTAGTAGGATAAATAGTTGGGCTAGGATTACTGTTGTAGCAAAGATTCGTTTACGGATAATGGGTTCTTGTTCTAGGTGGTTTTGGCTTGCTATGATTATAAGGGGGAGGAGTCAGCATGAGAGGACTAGGAGAGGGGAAGAAAGTTGGTCGATTGATGTTCAAGAAGTTAAGCTTTTGCCTGGGTAGTATGTTGGTGCTAGTCATTGAAGGCTGATGGTGGCGATGATTAGGCTGTGTAATGTAATGTTAGTTCATAAGTGTTTGAGAGGGGATATGAGGGCTAGGGGTAGGAGTGTTGCGGTTGGAATTAGGATTTTTAGCATTGTAGGAGGTTGAAGTTGTGTAGGTGGTCTGAACCGTGGGTTCGGGTAGAGGCTACTAGTAAGGCTAGGCCTGTTCCTGCTTCGCAGGCGGAGAATGTTAGTATGATGATTGGTAGGATGGTGGAGGATGGTGATTGTATTTGGATGGGTCACATGGCAAGTGCTACATATATGGATAGTATTATACTTTCTAGACAAAGTAGGGCTGAGATTAAGTGGGTTCGGTGGAAGGCTAGGCCTAGGCTGCTTAGGGTGAAGGCTGAGTAGAAACTAAGATGGAGGTGGGACATGAAGAAAGTTATAGGGTGTGAGCTATAATTTGTTGAGTCGAAATCAACCGTCTTGGTTAGACTAACTTTCTATTATTCTGCCCATTCTAATCCACCTTGGATTCATTCGTAGATGAGTCCTAGTGTTAGGAGGAGGAGAAGGGTGGAGGCTCAGATTAGGGTAGTTGTGGGGGATTCTAGTTGGGTAGCTCATGGTAGTGGTAGTAGAAGGGCGATTTCTAAGTCGAAAAGGAGGAATAGGATGGCTACTAGGAAGAATCGGATTGAGAAGGGTAGTCGGGCGGAGCCGAGGGGGTCAAATCCGCATTCGTAGGGAGATAGTTTTTCTGAGTCTGGGCTTATTTGGGCTAATCAAAAGTTTAATACGGTTAGTAGGATGCTTAGGGTGAATGATAGGGTCAGTATGAATAGGATTATGTTTATTACTCTTCTCTGGGTTTAAACCAGATTTTAAGGATTGGAAGTCGATTGTATTTAATATACTAGAAGAGTAAGATCCTCATCAGTAGATAGAGATATAGAGGAATAATCATACGACGTCTACGAAGTGTCAGTATCAGGCGGCTGCTTCAAATCCGAAGTGGTGGTTTGGTGTGAAGTGGTATTTGATTAGGCGAAGTAGGCATACTAGTAGGAATGTTGATCCGATGATTACGTGTAGGCCGTGGAATCCAGTAGCGACAAAGAATGTAGAGCCGTAGACTCCATCTGCGATTGAGAATGGTGCTTCGTAGTATTCTATGGCTTGTAGTGCGGTGAAGTAGAATCCTAGGAGGACGGTTAAGGTCAGGGCGTGGATTGCTTGTTTTCGGTTGGCTTCTGTGATGCTGTGGTGGGCTCATGTTACTGTGACTCCGGAGGCTAGTAGGATAGCAGTGTTTAGTAGTGGAACTTCTATTGGGTTTAGGGGTTTGATTCCGACGGGTGGTCATTGTCCTCCTAGTTCTGGGGTGGGGGCTAGGCTTGAGTGGAAGAATGCTCAGAAGAAACCTAGGAAGAAAAAGGCTTCGGATGTGATGAATAGGGCTATGCCATATCGTAATCCTTTTTGTACGGTTGGGGTGTGGTGTCCTTGGAATGTGCTTTCTCGGATGATGTCTCGTCATCATTGGAATATGACTAGGGCGGTGGATAGTAGGCCTAGGATGAGGAGTTGAGGGGAGTTGTAGTGGAATCATATTGTTAGTCCTGATGTAGTTAAGAGAGCGGCGGCGGCTCCTAGGATGGGTCATGGGCTGGGATCTACTATATGGTAAGAGTGTGCTTGGTGTGCCATTTATGGGTTAGATATTTTCTTGTAGATATAGGCTTAGTAGTAGTACGAAGACATAGGCTTGGATTATTGCTACAGCCACTTCTAGAATGGTTAGTAGGAGGAGGATTAGTAGGGTTAGGAGTGATACTATTGGTATTGTGGTGAATAGGGCTATTGTGGCTGTGGAGATTAGTTGGATGAGTAGGTGGCCTGCTGTGAGGTTGGCTGTTAGGCGTACGCCTAGGGCTAATGGGCGGATGAGCAGGCTTGTTGTTTCGATTAGAATTAGGGCGGGGATTAGTGGGGTTGGAGTGCCTTCTGGTAGGAGGTGGCCTAGTGTGGCGGAGGGTTGGTTTCGTAATCCTGTTAATAGGGTGGCGAGTCATAGGGGGAAAGCTAGTGCTAGGTTTATGGATAGTTGAGTGGTTGGGGTGAATGTGTATGGTAGTAGACCTAGAAGGTTGATAAGCAGGAGAAAGATTATTAGGGACGTTAGGATTAGGGCTCATTTGTGTCCTTTTTTGTCTAAGGGCATCATTAGTTGTTTTGTGACTAGGTTGATGAATCATAGTTGGAGGGTTGAAAGACGGTTAGTGACTCATCGGTTGTCTAAGGAAGGAATTAGGAGGGCGGGAAATGTTATGGAGATGAGAATAAGTGGGATTCCTAGTAGGGATGGGCTTGAGAATTGGTCAAAGAAGCTTAGGTTCATGGTCAGGTTCAGGGAGTGGTGCTTGGAATGATGGGGGGTTTATTGGATGGAGGATTTATTGATACGAATGTGAGGATTTTGGGTTGGATGATAAAGGAGAAGGTGACCCATGTAAGGATCATGATAAAAAATCATGGTGCAGGGTTTAGTTGGGGCATATCATTAAGGAGGGGTGGAGCCCTCTTTCTTTAGCTTAAAAGGCTAATGCTGGTTCATAGCTTCTTAATGATTAGGAGATTATTGTAGAAGATCAGCTTTCGAAATTAGCGAGGGGAGTAGATTCTACTACGATTGGTATGAAGCTGTGGTTGGCTCCGCAGATTTCTGAGCATTGTCCGTAAAACACTCCGGGTCGTGAGGCGAGGAAGGAGGTTTGGTTGAGGCGGCCTGGGATTGCGTCAGTTTTTACACCTAGGCTTGGGACAGCTCATGAGTGGAGTACGTCATCGGCAGTAACGATGACTCGGATAGTGGAGCTTATTGGGACTACAACGCGGTGGTCTACTTCTAGTAGGCGGAAGTGGCCTAGGGGTAGGTCTGACGTAGGGATTATGTAGGAGTCGAATGTTAAGTCTTTGAGGTCGGTGTATTCGTATGTTCAGTATCATTGATGGCCAATGGCTTTTAGGGTGAGGTCAGGTTCATTGATTTCGTCTATCATGTATAGGATTCGTAGGGAAGGTAATGCAAGTGTGACTAGTACTATGGCTGGGAGGATTGTTCAAACTAGTTCGATTTCTTGGGCGTCTACTGTGCTTGATGAGAGTTTTTCTGTAAGTATGTGGGTTAATAGGTAAAGTACTAAGCTGCAGATTGCTAATGCGACCATCAGAGCATGGTCGTGGAATCCTATTAGTTCTTCTATGATGGGAGAGGAGGCGTCTTGGAAGTTGAATTGTGAGTGGTTAGCCATGTTTGGGTGGAGAGACGTGCAGGGGTTTCACCTGCAATTTAGCCTTGACAAGGTTATGTAATTGTTTTACTAACGTTTCTTTATGAGAAAGAAGCATAAGTGGTTTATGCGGTTGGCTTGAAACCAACATATGGGGGTTCGACTCCTTCCTTTCTTGTACTTGGACGAAGGCAGGTTCTTCGAAGGTGTGGAAGGGGGGTGGGCAGCCGTGGATTCATTCGACGTTGGTGCTTGTTAGTTCTGGTTGTAGGACTTTACGTTTTGATGCGAAGGCTTCTCAGATGATGAATACTAGTATGATTACGGCTGTTAGGGAGATTAGGGATCCTACGGAGGAGATGGTGTTTCATAGAGTGTAGGCGTCGGGGTAGTCGGAGTATCGGCGTGGTATTCCTGCTAGGCCTAGGAAATGTTGTGGGAAGAAGGTTAGGTTTACTCCTACGAACATTACGCCAAAGTGAGTTTTGGCTCATGTTGAATGTAGAGTGTATCCAGTGAATAGTGGGAATCAGTGTGTAAAACCTGCTAGGATTGCGAATACTGCTCCCATTGATAGGACATAGTGGAAGTGGGCTACTACATAGTAGGTGTCGTGTAGGGCAATGTCTAGTGAGGAGTTTGCTAGAACGATTCCTGTTAGTCCTCCAATGGTGAATAGGAAGATAAATCCTAGAGCTCATAGTATTGGTGGGTCTCATTTAATAATGCCTCCGTGAAGTGTGGCTAGTCAGCTGAATACTTTAATTCCAGTTGGGATAGCAATGATTATAGTGGCTGATGTGAAGTATGCTCGGGTATCAACGTCTATTCCGACTGTGAATATGTGGTGGGCTCATACGATGAACCCTAGGAATCCAATGGATAGTATGGCTCATACTATTCCTATGTAGCCGAATGGTTCTTTTTTTCCTGCGTAGTATGTTACGACGTGGGAGATAATTCCGAATCCTGGGAGGATGAGGATGTATACTTCTGGGTGACCAAAGAATCAGAAGAGGTGTTGGTATAGAACTGGGTCTCCTCCTCCTGCAGGGTCGAAGAATGTGGTGTTGAGGTTGCGGTCTGTAAGGAGTATTGTAATACCTGCAGCAAGGACTGGTAGGGATAGAAGTAGTAGTACTGCAGTAATTAGGACTGATCAGACGAATAGGGGGGTTTGGTATTGTGATAGGGCAGGAGGTTTTATGTTGATTGCTGTTGTAATGAAGTTGATTGCACCTAGAATTGAGGAGATACCAGCTAGGTGTAGGGAGAAGATTGCTAGGTCGACTGAGGCTCCGGCATGGGCTAGGTTACCAGCTAGTGGGGGATATACTGTTCATCCTGTACCAACACCTGCTTCTACGGTGGAAGATGCTAGTAGGAGGAGGAATGATGGGGGAAGTAGTCAGAAGCTTATGTTGTTTATTCGTGGGAACGCTATGTCTGGGGCTCCAATTATTAGGGGGACTAGTCAGTTTCCGAACCCTCCAATTATAATGGGTATAACTATGAAGAAGATTATTACGAAGGCATGGGCCGTGACGATTACGTTGTAGACTTGGTCGTCTCCTAGAAGGGCTCCAGGTTGGCCTAGTTCTGCTCGGATAAGGAGGCTTAGGGCAGTGCCTACTATACCGGCTCATGCGCCGAAAATTAGGTATAGGGTTCCGATATCTTTGTGGTTGGTTGAGAATAATCATCGGTTAATGAATGTCACAGGTAAGATGGCTGAGTGAGTAAGCGTTAGGCTGTAGTCCTTTTTACAGAGGTTCAATTCCTCTTCTTATCGGCTCTGTAGTGAAATTCATGGTGAGTTGCAAGCTCATCGATGTGCATTAATCGTGTACCAGAGTCTTAGGCAGAGGCCTGTTGGTTAGGGCATGTAGCTGTTAACTATAGAATCATGGGATCGAAGCCCATCTGCCTAGTAAATTGTAAGGTCCTAGCTTAATTAAAGTACCTGGGTTGCATTCAGGGGATGCAGGGTAATAGCCTGCGGACTTTAGCAGAAACTAAGAGGGTYTAACTCTTGTTTAAGGCTTTGAAGGCCTTCGGTTTRATTAATCCTAAGTTTCTTAGATAATGGTGAGGATTATAGGTGAGATGGGAAGGAGAGTAACAGATATTGTGGTTAGAATGGCAACTAGAACATGAGTTGACTTGCCAGTGCGTCATTGTTTTATGTGGTTCGTAGTGTGTGGTGGGAGTGTGATTGTTGTGCAGTACGCAAGGCGGAGGTAGAAGAATAGGCTTAGTAGAGAGAGTAGGGAAATGAGTGTAGCTGTGGGGATTATTTCTTGTTTGGTTAGTTCTTGGATAATGAGTCATTTAGGTAGGAATCCTGTTAGAGGGGGTAGGCCTGCAAGGGATAGTAGGGTTAGGAGTAGTATTGCATTAAGTGATGGGACTTTAGTCCATGCAGTTATTAGGGTRGATAGTTTTAGTACTTTAATTGAGTTTAGGGTTAGAAAGACAGCTGCGGTTATTATAGTGTACAGGTAGAAGTTTAGTAGGGTGAGTTTAGGGTTGTAGATGATGATGGCTGCTATTCATCCTAAGTGGGAAATGGAGGAGAAGGCTAGGATTTTTCGGATTTGTGTTTGGTTTAATCCTATTCATCCACCAATGGCTGTTGATAGGATAGCTAGGGTGGTTAAGAGTGTAGGGTTTAGTGATGGGGAGGTTATGTATAGTAGGGTGATTGGGGGAAGTTTTATGATGGTAGATAGGATGAGACCGGTGGAAAGGGGAGAGCCTTGTAATACTTCTGGGAATCAGAAGTGGAATGGAACTAGGCCTAGTTTTATGGCAATTGCTGAGGTTAGGATTAGACTTGATGTGGGGTGGGAGAGTTGGGTGATGTCCCATTGTCCGGTATGTCATGCGTTGGTTATGCTGGAGAATAGCACTAGAGTTGAGGCAGCTGCTTGGGTTAGGAAGTATTTAGTAGCTGCTTCAATGGATCGTGGATGATGGGATTTTGAGATTAGGGGTAATACAGCGAGTGTGTTGATTTCTAGGCCGGCTCAGGCCATAATTCAATGGTTGCTTGAGATTGTGATAGTGGTTCCTAGGAGCAGGCTGATTACAAAGATTAGTTTTGCTTGAGGATTCATTAGCAGGGGAAGGAGTTGAACCATCATTTTCGGGGTATGGGCCCGATAGCTTGTTTAGCTGACCCTACTAGAAAGTAATATAAGGGAAGTATGGAGAATTTTGATTTCTCTAGTGTAGGTTCGATTCCTGCTTTTCTAAATCATAGGAAATGAGAGGACTGGTATACCTCCATGTTCACTTTATCATAGTGACCCCTAGGGTTCGGGCACATTTCCGGTAGTCTTAGATAGGGAGGTAGTCCCGCATAACAGATTGGTATGCTGATGTGTCAGAGGCATAGAGCGAGTGTAAGGGGAAGGAAGTTTTTTCATAGTAGGTGTATTAGTTGATCATATCGGAATCGAGGGTAAGAGGCACGAATTCATAGGAATCCTGCTGATAGTAGTAGGACTTTAGTGGCTAGTACTACGGGAAATAGTTCTTGTGGTAGGTTTAGTAGGCTTGGGTTAAAGAATAGGATGGTAGTGATAGTATTCATGAGCATAATATTGGCGTATTCTGCTAGGAAAAATAGTGCAAATGGACCTGCTGCATATTCTACATTAAATCCAGATACTAGTTCAGACTCCCCCTCTGTTAAGTCAAATGGAGCACGATTAGTCTCGGCAAGTGTGGAGACATATCATATTATAGCAAGAGGTCAACATGAGAAAATGAGGTAGAGGGGTTCTTGGGTAATTGCGAGGGTGTTAAGGGTGTAGTTACCGCTAAGGAGAATGACAGATAGAAGGATGATTGCTAAGGTCACTTCATATGAGATTGTTTGGGCTACTGCTCGTAGTGCTCCAATTAGAGCGTATTTTGAGTTGGATGCTCAGCCAGATCATAAAATGGAGTATACTGCTAGGCTTGACATAGCTAGTAGAAATAGAAGGCCCAGGTTAAGATCTGCTAAAGAGAATGGTAGGGGTAGGGGAGTTCAGATGGAAATTGCTAGAAGTAGGGCTAGTATTGGAGTTGCAATGAATAAGATTGGGGAGGACGTTGATGGCCGGATGGGTTCTTTGATAAAGAGTTTTACTCCGTCTGCTAGGGGTTGTAGGAGGCCGTATGGGCCGACAATATTTGGGCCTTTTCGACCTTGCATGTAGCTTAAGATTTTGCGTTCTACTAGGGTGAGGAAGGCTACTGCAATTAGGATTGGAAGGGCATAGGAGAGGGCTATGGTGAGATTAATTAGTAGGGGGTGATTAATCATGGGTTGTTGAGTTAAGCTAGGGAGAGGATTTGAACCTCTGAGTTAAAGGACTTAAGCCTTTTGCATTTTCCGAGCTCTGCCACGCTAGCTGGTCCTTTTCTTGGACGTGGTGTGGTGTGATAGCCTTTCGTAATTTAGTTGGTTTCATTACTTAAGGCGGAGGCTTGCCTGTAGTATTGGCCTCACTTTTCCTATCCTTTCGTACTGGGAAGAGTTCATCATAGATAGAAACCGACCTGGATTACTCCGGTCTGAACTCAGATCACGTAGGACTATTAATCGTTGAACAAACGAACCCTTAGTAGCTGCTGCACCACTAGGATGTCCTGATCCAACATCGAGGTCGTAAACCTCCTCGTCGATACGGACTCTCGAAGGAGATTGCGCTGTTATCCCTGGGGTAGCTTGGTCCATTGATCAATTGTATTGGGTCTGGATGCTATTAGCACGTTGAGGGGTTGCTCTCAGTCTAGAGGTTTGGTCTAATCTTTGGAGGTTTTGTTTTACTCCAAGGTCGCCCCAACCGAAAAACGCAGACCAATGTCTTATGTGTCAGTGAACCCGGTGGGTGAGTATGTGTTTTAAGGTGGTTGCTGGTTTTAAAGTTCCACAGGGTCTTCTCGTCTTATGTGTTTATCCCTGCTTTTGTACAGGGAGATCAATTTCACCGATTGCCTGTAAGAGACAGTTAAGACCTCGTTTAGCCATTCATACTAGTCTCGATTTACGGGACAATTGATTGCGCTACCTTTGCACGGTTAGGATACCGCGGCCGTTGAACGTTAGTCACCGGGCAGGCATCACCTTCAATACTTGTTTGTGGTTTGCTGAAGGCTATGTTTTTGGTAAACAGTCGGGCCTTGACGGGTTTGCCGAGTTCCTTTTACAGGTTTTAATCTTTCTTAATGGACGCTCCTCTGTCGGGTTAACAATGTACTTAATACTCTGCTTGTTTGATTAGTCGTATATTGGTAGTTTGTTAATAATGTACAGATGTAAGCTCGCGTCGTAGAGGGAGGACCCAGGTTACTCATTCTAGCATTAATTCTCCTATTTAAATATAGGTTAGCCTGTTAATGATGAGGGAGTCATATTGTTCTTATATTTTTATGGAGTAGAGCTTTAACGCACTCTTTGTTGATGGCTGCTTGAGGGCCCACATTATGATTGGAGATTATTATTTATCCGCTCGTGGAGATTGTATTCTTTTTTAAAGGAGCTGTACCCCCTTTAAATAGCCCTTAATTCGCTTCATTAGGGTTTATGTGTTTCCTTGGAGAAGAATTAAGAGTGAACTAAGATTCGTTTCACAGGCAACCAGCTATCACCCAGCTCGGTTGGCTTTTCACCTCTACTAACAAGTCATCCCACTCTTTTGCCACAGAGACGGGTTCGCTCAAGATAGCTGCTCGTAAGTAGCTCGCTTGGGTTTCGGGATGGCAAACTTAAAGTCATTTTGCTTGGTTTTTCTTGCTAGACCATGATGCAAAAGGTACAAGGGTTGATCTTTGCTGTTTTTAGCTTAGGTTATTTCACTAATATTTCATCTTTCCCTTACGGTACGTAGTCTCTATCGCGCCAATGGTGTCTTTTCTATCGCCTATACTAAGACTAGTAAATGCTTTAGTTGGGTGTATGCAGTAGCTTTGTTATTCCAGGTCATGTCGATTGGGCTAGAGGTTGGCATCAAGACGATCTGGTGTTAACAGACATTTTTCAGGTGTAAGCTGAATGCTTTTGTTTAAGCTACGTCTTGGTAGTCTAAGTACACCTTCCGGTACACTTACCTTGTTACGACTTACCTCATCTTTGGCTGGATAGCTTATTAATTTATGGGGGGGGGGGGCGCCTATGAGGAGGGTGACGGGCGGTATGTACGTGTCCCAGGGCCGGCTTAAAGAGGGCTCGATTGTCCCACTTTACTGCTAAATCCGCCTTCCAGGGGTTATTTCATACCCCTTTGCCGTTATGTTCTATCTTAGAAAATGTAGCCCATTACTTCCATTCCATAGGCTATACCTTGACCTGTCGTATTAGCGTGGTGGGGCTATTGCGCTCACTGTTGGGCTTTCAGGGTAGGTGAGCTGGAGACGGCGGTATGTAGGCTGTTCTGGCAAGGAATGGTCAGGTATATCGTGGATCATCGATTACAGAACAGGCTCCTCTAGGTGGGTTTGAGACACCGCCAAGTCCTTAGAGTTTTAAGCGTTAGTGCTCGTAGTTCTCGGGCGGATGCTTTAGTAGGTGTAAGCATCAAGATTTAGGGCCAGGCATAGTGGGGTATCTAATCCCAGTTTGGGCCCTGGCTTTCGTGGAGTTCAATTGATCGTTGTTCTAAGATCTTCTTTGATGAGGAGGCCTTATCAGCATCTTTGGCTTGTGACAGCTCAGTTGCTTTTTAATCTTAGTTACTTGGATAGCATGTGACCACTCTTTACGCCGTTATAATGTTAATTTGGGTCTCCTGTATGACCGCGGTGGCTGGCACAGGATTTACCAACCCTAGATTTGCTATGGCTAAGTCAAGTTTACACTCATTGCTTAATATTAACTACTGCTGATTACCCGTGGGGGTGTGGCAAGTGCGAGGCGTTTTGGGCTACGGTTATGGTGAGCCTGATACCTGCTCCTATCTACCTGATTAAGGTGTCCAGGGCGTCTACACTGGAGCGCGGATACTTGCATGTATATACCTAGCAACAACTAACAGTAAGGTTAGGACTAAGTCTTTTGTTCTTGGGTGTTTATGGCAGCCATCTTGACATCTTCAGTGTCATGCTTTTTATAAGCTACAAGAAC